ATATCTGCATGGCCCGATCAATAGTTCAAGTCACACACTCCCATAATCCATTTTATCTTCGGAGAATTCGCTTCAACTATAAGTATCAAAAATATATATTTTGGAGAGTTGAAGAGAAATATCCAAATACATGTCTTATTTTTTTCAATAATCCATATTTGTAGCAATGAAATACTATTGTTCCTACCCCAAGTGATAAATGATTAATTCAAAATATTAATATTCAAAATATTAATGGTATAGAGTTTTCCTTATAAAGGGCCCGAAATACCTTGTTTACGTATCATTAGGAAGTGCATTAACATAAATACGGCAGTAAGAAGAGGTAATACAAAAGTGTGTAAACTATAAAAACGGGTCAAAGTGGATTGTCCCACACTAGCACTTCCGCGTAATAACTCTACCAGGGGCGATCCTATTACAGGAATAGCATCGGGCACGCCCGTTACAATTTTTACTGCCCAATAACCAATTTGGTCCCAAGGTAAGGAATAACCAGTTACACCAAAAGATGCGGTCAATACACCCAAAACCACACCAGTAACCCAAGTCAATTCACGAGGTTTTTTAAAACCACCAGTGAGATACACACGAAATACGTGCAGAATCATCATTAGGACCATCATACTTGCCGACCATCGATGAACTGATCGGATTAACCAACCAAAGTTAGCTTCAGTCATTATATATTGAACAGAAGCAAAAGCCTCTGTAACGGTTGGACGATAATAAAAAGTCATAGCAAATCCCGTAGCTACTTGTACTAAAAAACAAGTAAGCGTAATTCCTCCTAGACAATAAAATATGTTGACGTGAGGAGGAACATATTTACTAGTTATATCATCTGCAATTGCCTGAATCTCAAGACGTTCTTCGAACCAATCATAGATTTTATTGAGATAGGTAAACCAAGGAGACCCCCCCCGAGAACCGTATATGAAAATTTCATCTCGTACGGCTCAAACATAAACACCCCAATACTATAGTTCTAACGGATGTGTGGAATAGTAAAGTTTTTAATTTATGAATTCTATGCATTCCTTTTTTTTTCTTAAGATATGTAAAGAATAAAAAACCCGAAAACTATTCTTTGTGGTTATAATGCCAAAAAATCAAGTCGGCTCATTCGTCTCTATATTGATCATTATAGGCCTCTTGAATCTTCTATTTACCTATTTTCTTTGTTGTTATTTATGTGTAATGCGGCTTTACTGCTGTTTTTTTATTGATAGGAATTCTCTTGTTAAGACCCTATGAATCGATTAAAACCTCAGATTCATACTAGAACCACGACGATTCAATAAAACCTTCTCAAACTAAGTCCCAAAATTCCCTGAGTAAGAACCGTTGGATCATCACTTATTCAATGACTAGATCTAATGACGAAAAATCAAAAAAAAAATCTTTGTCCTTTGATCAAAATAAGCCTAAACGGAAGTTTGAAAGAAAAAAAATCTTTCTATTTATAACTTTTAACTCTTTAATTTAAATTTAATTAAATTAATTTAATTAAAAAAAATTTTGAAGTCCGGCCACGAGGTCTGACTATTAAGTATGAATCATAGTTCTAATACTTTAGTAATCTATAGTAATCTATTTCATATATTCCGTGCTCCAGATACTAAAATGAATATCCGACGAAGTAAAACCATCTCTATCAAGATGACAGATCTATTCTCTGTACTAGCCATAGGATCAATTATAACAAGTCACACACTCATATTCCGGAAATACAGAAAAAAGAAATTCCACGGTCGAACTACCAAAATAAACTGGGATAAAAATCAGAAAACTAAATGCTTCGCTTTGTATTGAAAAAGCTAGTTAATGGTTCTTGTAAATCTAATTCATTAAATCTAATTCATTGAAATTCCATCTAGTAAAATGGAAGAATTATAAATCTCCAAAATAATAGATAGAAATACTGCAAATAGAGCCATTGCGAGACCCATCAAAGGAGTAGTTCCCCAACCAGGAGCTACTTTACCATATTCTGAATTCAATGGTTTCAATAAACTCCCAGCATTAGTTCGTTTTGGGCGGCCAGATCTAGAACTACCCTCAACGGTTTGTGTAGCCATAATATTTTATATTCATTAAGATCTGTTGACTTTGTATACCATTCCGTTGTAAATAAATGATCTTATCATAGATCCATTGTGGTCTTAAAACTACATAATGTCTTAAAACTATATAATAATGGAAACAGCAACCCTAGTTGCCATCTTTTTATCTGGGTTACTTGTAAGTTTTACCGGGTACGCCTTATATACTGCGTTTGGGCAACCCTCTCAACAACTAAGAGATCCATTCGAGGAACACGGGGACTAGTCGAAGTAACGATCCTCCCACTGTTGGGAGGATCATTACTTTCAATTGAGATAATGAAAAATCATTTCACCATTTTACTTTTTAGTTGGAACTTTAGGCGGTTCGCGAAAAAAGATAGCGAAAAAAATTATTCCTAGAGTTGAGACTAAAAGGAATGTATAAACCAATGCTTCCATAGATTCGATCGTGGTTTACAATTATAGCTTCCATAGCTGTTTATTTTGGATCGTCTCCCGGATAAAGAAAGAACAAAAAGGACAAATGGCAAATCAAGATTTATCCGGTAACCTAACCCTATAGTCAGTCAAATAAAATAAAAACGAAAGGTAACAAAGCAATATGTATCAAACTCCCTGTCTTCTTGTAGTTGGATCTCCAAGTTTTTGGAATGCCCCAAATTCCACTTGAGCATCTAAATCTGGATCAATACCAGCAAAAACATCTCTAAACAGGGTTCTAGCACCATGCCAAATGTGTCCGAAGAAGAAGAGCAAAGCAAACGAAGCATGCCCAAAGGTAAACCAACCCCTTGGACTGCTACGAAAAACACCATCGGATTTCAAAGTAGCACGGTCTAATTCAAAAATTTCACCCAATTGAGCACGTCTAGCATATTTTTTCACAGTAGCAGGGTCACTATAACTGACTCCATTCAGTTCGCCGCCATAGAACTCAACAGTTACACCTACTTGTTCGACACTATATTTTGATTCTGCCCGTCTAAAAGGAACATCAGCTCTAACAATTCCGTCCCCATCGACCAAAACAACTGGAAATGTTTCAAAAAACGTCGGCATACGACGTACAAAAAGTTCATGCCCCTCTTTATCTCTAAAGATAGGATGTCCTAACCAACCAACAGCTATTCCATCCCCGTTGTCCATTGAACCCGCTCTGAATAATCCCCCTTTTGCCGGATTATTGCCGATGTAATCATAAAAAGCTAGTTTTTCAGGAATTTTAGACCAAGCTTCAGATAAACTTTGATTTTCGGCTAAGCCAGCACCAATTCTTCGATATATTTCTTGTTGGAAGTATCCTTGATCCCATTGATAGCGCGTCGGACCAAACAATTCAATCGGGGTAGTTGCTGAACCATACCACATAGTTCCAGCAACTACAAAAGCTGCAAAAAAGACAGCAGCAATACTACTGGAAAGGACGGTTTCAATATTTCCCATACGTAATCCTTTGTATAGGCGTTGGGGCGGACGAACACTAAGATGAAATAGGCCTGCCAATATGCCTAAGGTCCCTGCTGCAATATGGTGAGAAGCTATTCCTCCCGGAACAAAAGGATCAAAACCTTCCACACCCCACGCTGGATTTACGGCCTGTACCCTTCCGGTTAGTCCATAAGGATCGGACACCCATATTCCAGGACCATACAATCCTGTTACATGAAATGCACCAAAACCAAAGCAAGCCACCCCGGAGAGAAATAAATGAATTCCAAAGATTTTAGGCAAATCCAAAGAGGGTTTTCCTGTACGTTCATCAGTAAATATTTCTAGATCCCAGTATACCCAATGCCAGATAGCTGCCAAAAAACACAAGCCAGAAAACACAATATGTGCCCCGGCCACACCTTCGTAACTCCAAATACCCGGATTCGTTACAGTCCCCCCTGTGATACTCCAACCGCCCCACGAATTCGTTATTCCTAAACGAGTCATGAAGGGTATAACGAACATACCCTGTCTCCACATTGGATCAAGAACAGGATCAGAAGGATCAAAAACGGCTAATTCGTATAGAGCCATCGAACCGGCCCAACCAGCAACCAGAGCTGTATGCATTATATGGACAGAAATCAAACGACCCGGATCATTCAATACGACGGTATGAACACGATACCAAGGCAAACCCATGGAAATACCCCTTTATCAACGAAAAATAGACACAATGTAACTTTATTGCATTGGAAAAAGCTATGCTATGGACCCCCTTTTTTAGGGGATTCTCTTGGGGAAAGGATTAATATTTGTTTGATGCTTTGCGTAATAATTACTTTTAGTAATAATGAAACTTTTTTGTTCGTAGGAACAAAAAGAAGCAGATCTATTCTATACCCGATAAGTAACAATACGCAATGGTAAGGGGTTGATACCATTTTATATGCGTGAATCTATATATATTTGTTCATCATTCAAAAAACTCATTTGTAAGAATTTTCCTTAATTTCTTTTGTCTTCTTTTTTTATTTTATGAACTTAGTCAATCTATGGATAAAATAGGATAATAAAATCAATAGCATTAGGTCACTAAACCCACTGTTACGCTTTCACATCAAAGTGAGATATAGTACTTAATTTTCTTTTATTTAATGCCTATTGGTGTTCCAAGAGTACCCTTTCGAAGTCCTGGAGAGGAAGATGCATTGTGGATTGACGTATAGTGCGACTTGTCAGATATATTGGGCGTACGGTATTTCCCCGTTCTCTTCCCCGATCGAGATATTCCCTCTTTCGCCCGAGAAAGATTGATTCAATTATCAAAAATTTGGAGCGTGAAGTGCAATTAGATCCATTTTTTAGGGAGGGTATACGGATTAATATTATCAATTAGAATAATTTATGGTTGGCTTGGTTAGACCAATTAAATGAAGTATCCAGGCTCCGTTTAGAAAAAAACCAATTGGTAATAAATATATTTAATATATTTATGATTATGACTTAATATCATATTTATATCATATTTTAGTTTTTTCGATTTATTTAGATATTTAGAAATAAAAGTGATGTTAATCAATCGAGTAATATGATGAATGCGTTGAATATTTGTTGGAAGACATGAAATAAATCGAAAAAAAATAGGGAAGTCGTAGCAAAAGGACGTGGTATTGGGGCATTTGTCCTATATGTACAAATCCAAATCGGGCGGATCTTTACGCGGAGTAGAGCATAAACCTAAAAAAATTGAAGAAGCCCAGTCAGGAACAAGAAAATTACATCGCGGTTTAAATTGTATCTCGATGAAACAATACATCAATGAGAAGTTAGTCAGATAAGCTTAGGAATTTTTTTTAGATAAACAAAACAGGCCAAAACTCATCTTTCTTCAAAAATGAAAGAAAAGTCCATTTTATTTATTTTTCTTAAGTTAAGTTATAAGTTAAAAACCCTGTTATGAAAAAAAAGCTAGAATCTACACATTGATTCCCTTTATTAATGATTTTTGTTGAACCGTATGCATCAAAAGGTGCATGTACGGTTTCTAAGGGATACCATTTTATCCCAATCAACCGACTTTATCGAGAAAGATTACTTTTTTTAGGCCAAGGGGTTGATAGCGAGATCTCGAATCAACTTATTGGTCTTATGGTATATCTCAGCATAGAGGATGATACCAAAGATCTGTATTTGTTTATAAATTCTCCTGGCGGGTGGGTAATACCCGGAGTAGCTATTTATGATACTATGCAATTTGTGCGACCAGATATACAGACAATATGCATGGGATTAGCCGCTTCGATGGGATCTTTTATTCTTGTCGGAGGGGAAATTACCAAACGTTTAGCATTCCCTCACGCTCAGCGCCAATGAGTTTTTTATTTGATTTGAGAGAAAAAAAACTATGCCTTCGCTCTATATGAATATTTAAGTAATAATAGCATGGCACTTCGAATTCGATATGAGAAATGTTTTTTATTTAAACCGTTAGATTACGTATCGAAAGAGTAGTATGAGATAAAAAGGCATTTTCGAGTTTAGTCAATCCGTCGGGAGGCCTATTTCAGCGTCACAAACTTTTTTGTTTTCACACCAGGGGGCTAACAATATTTAGGTTATAAAAGAATATAAAAATAAATCTTGTTTTTTATTTGAAAAAAAAAAAGAAACTTTGGGATTGCTAAATAACAGACGAAATAAATATATAAAGCAACGGAACCATCATAGTATTTTTATAGTATTTTTGAACTACTACAAAAGGAAGGGTGGTTATTGGATCATTTACCAACCTGAGTCTGATAGACTCTATCATTTATTTTCTATTTGTAAGTAAGGTAAAAAAAAGTAAATTCCATTATAGAGCCGTATGCAATGCACAAAAGATGCCTGTACGGTTGTTCAATTATATCTTTTTTGATTAGTCTTTATCTACTCACCTTTCACTTTCATCATGCGAGTATAGAAGAAACATTTTTTATGTTATATCATATATTATATTATCAGGGTAATGATCCATCAACCCGCTAGTTCTTTTTATGAGGCACAGACGGGAGAATTTGTCTTGGAAGCGGAAGAGCTGCTGAAGCTGCGCGAAACCATCACAAGGGTTTATGCACAAAGGACAGGCAAACCCTTATGGGTTGTATCTGAAGACATGGAAAGAGATGTTTTTATGTCAGCAACAGAAGCCCAAGCTCATGGAATTGTTGATCTTGTAGCGACTGAATAAAAAAGAACAAGGATTTCACATGAATTCGTGATTTGATATTTTTTCTTCTTACCGAATTTACTACTCTATTTAGAAATTTCTAATATAGAAAAAAAAAAAAAGAATTCCTAAGCATCCGGTTAAGATCGATCTAAACCAGCCCATTATATATATATGATTCAACATGCCAACTATTAAACAACTTATTAGAAACACAAGACAGCCAATCAGAAATGTCACGAAATCCCCCGCTCTTGGAGGATGTCCTCAGCGACGAGGAACATGTACTAGGGTGTATGTGCGACTCGTTCAGACCGTGGACTAGGATAAAAGAAAGAAAACAATTGATCCAGTATCACCAATCCGTACCAGTGAGTAGGATAGAATGGACGAACTCCATTGAATATTCAATAACTTAAAAAAAAAGATCTATCCTTCGATTGGGGTATCAAACGTATGGTTCCCGTTGGTGCAAATCCAATCACCTCAATTTTAAATTTAAGATGAGAAAGGATTCCCCATTGATAGCAAATGGTATTCATTAAGCAGGGGAAATCTTATTTTAAAAAGTCAAAATTTTAGGCCTTATTCTTGCAAGAACGGACTAACAGGGTCAGCTACTCAGCAAATCTTCATAATTAAATACCGTTACTGTATAAATAGATCTCGTTGTGAAAGACCTAGTACTAGATAATTTTTGGTAGAGCCAAAGGATGTGAACTGTACAAGTTAACAATAACATTCATTAAATGAAGGAAGGGCTCCGGTGTATAGAGAGGACCTCGCCGTTTAAGAAGTAACCATAGAAACGATGGAACCCACTAGAATCTATTTTTATTTATTACTTTTTATTTAATATGTGTTTTTGATACCTAGTATCAATACAATTTTGATTTCTATTTTATTTCTAGGCGAAATGCCTAAAAAAAAATCGTGGTCGGGAAGGTTAGAGTAGCAAAAGCCATTGGAATTTTTATTTTATACATTGGAAGAATCCGTTTTGTTATTAATAGACTAGGACACGGGAAGGGAATAACTGAAAGAAAGGAAATCAATTAGTTATTCATCAAAGTTTCATTTATTCAATGACCAGAATTAAACGAGGGTATATAGCTCGAAGACGTAGAACAAAAATACGTTTATTTGCATCAAGTTTTCGCGGGGCTCATTCAAGACTTACTCGGACTATTACTCAACAGAAAATAAGAGCTTTGGTTTCGGCTCATAGGGATAGGGGTAGACAAAAGAGAGGTTTTCGTCGTTTGTGGATCACTCGTATAAATGCAGTAATTCGAGACAATAAAGTATACTTTAGTTATAGTAAATTAATAAACAATCTGTACAAGAAACAGTTGCTTCTTAATCGTAAAATACTTGCCCAAATAGCTATATTAAATAAGAGTTGTCTTTATATGATTTCCAATGAGATCATAAAATAAAGAGATTGAAAGGAATCCGTTGGAATGGTTTAAACGGAGTTCCCTGGAAAATGAACTCTGGGAAGGTAGAGTAGAAATTAGTATGATAAAATATGAAACCGTCGTCAAAATGAAAATGAAGAAACACGTTCAATAAAAAGTATTTCTTCCCCTATTTTTTTTTTTTTCAAACGACACGACAATCAAATCTGTATTTCCTATTTTTAGAAAAAATAGCGTCAATCCGCATTTGAGTTTGGATTGGAATTTTTTTGATTCAATTCAAGAGTCATCCTATTTTTTTCTGGTTCTAAGACCCGGAGTTCTAGTAGTTGACTCGCTTCTTTCAAATTGTTTCTCATTATTAAGAAAAGGTAACGGAGATAAAATACGAGCTTGTTTTATAGCAATAGTAATTAATCGTTGTTGTTTTAAGGTCAATCGATTCACCCGTCTAGATAATATTTTTCCTTGTTCGCTAATAAATCGACTAATTAAACTCATGTTTCTATAATCAATTCGATCCCCCGATTGGATCGGAGGCAAACGCCTACGAAAAGATCGCTTGGATTTCAGAAAGATTCGCTTGGATTTATCCATGGTTTGTTTATTCCTTATCCTAAAGAAAAGACCCGAATCCTATTTATTAATTCTCCATCACATTTGATCTGATCGAAATAGGATTTGGTTTGTTTATATTTTAATTAATATATATTAGATATATCTAATATGTCATTTTTAATCTTACTTGGAACGGAAAACTGACACACGAGGGACCGGTTCGATCTATTTCTTTATCTCCCCGTGAATCGTATGTTTGTAACAACAGGGACAGAATTTTTTCAATTCCAATCGACTAGGCGTATTATGTCGATTCTTTTGAGTAATATATCTGGAAATGCCCGTTGATTCCTTATTAACACGATTTCGAACACAACTGGTACATTCCAAAATCACCGTTACTCGGACATCTTTACCCTTGGCCATGAGCCTCCTTTGGTTTTTGATTCATTCAATTCTTTAATTTTCCGATCCGAAATGAGGAAGAAGAAAGGAACAAAAAAAACAGGTAACTCGAAATCTAATTATGAAAGAAAGATTAGATTTCGTTGCAATAAATCAATCAATATAGTAATAAATTAAGTAATATAATGATTTCTAGCTATATTACTAGATTTCGAATTTTAAATTACCAAACAACATTTCATTTTTATTTAAGCATCTTGTATGATATTGTTGCCCCAACCATCGCATTTCACTCTATTTTTTATTAATTTTATTTAAATTTGAGCCTGGCCCGAGTTATTAGTTTCAACGAGGGGAAATCCCCCCCCTTTTTTTTTAACATATATTCGAAAAAAAAAGAAGGGAAGGGATTAGTTACAGATATTTAATTCTATCTCTAATCCCTTTCCCCCCCTACCATACCATATTAATAACAAGAATTAAAAAAAGGGGAATATCAACGCATCGGGAAAAAAACGATTGATCTCTATCAATAAACCTGCTAAAGATCCGAACCATAGAGTACTTACTACCGGTGCCACGGAGAGATATGTTTTTAGATCTCGCATTTTAAATTCTCCTCCTTCTTTATTATTTCTAATACATAATGGTAATACATATATAACCAGATGTGTATATGTACTTAATGACTGGCCGCTTTTATTTGTACGCGGAATCCCTAATTCAAGTTGAAATGTACAAAATAGATTGTACTTTTTTATTTAATCTTAAAAGAAACAAACATGCCCCTTTAGGCCAGAAATTCGCGAAAAATAGTCATTTTTTTACAGGGTCTCATATTTATTTCATACTTTAATATAATAGAAATATAATAGAAGTCCCTTACTATTTTTATTTAGTATAAT